AAAAGTTGGAGAAGGTTTTTTACTAATAAATCGATAGTCAAAATCATTCCATTCAGGGTCTTTTATTCTATCAAAGCGTCGGATTTCTAAATTCTCATAGGGTCCCCCTGGAATTCCTTCCAGAGCCTGTTGGATAATTTTTATGGATTCTGTCATTTCACTGATTCGTACTAAATACCGAGCTAATGAATCCCCTTCCTTTTGCCATTGAATCTCCCAATCAAATTCGTCGTAACACTCATAACGATCAACTTTACGAAGATCCCATTGTATTCCGGAAGCCCGTAGCATTGGTCCTGATAAACCCCAATTTAGTGCTTCTTCTGCGCCAATAATGCCTACGCCTTCAACTCGTTCTAAAAAAATAGGATTCCGTGTAATAAGCTTTTCATATTCAGCAACCCCGGTTAAAAAATAATCGCAAAAATCCAAACATTTATCTATCCAGCCATGAGGTAGATCAGCAGCTACTCCTCCGATACGAAAATAATTATGCATCATGCGCATACCGGTAGCAGCTTCGAATAGGTCATATATCAATTCTCGTTCTCGCAAAATATAGAAGAAAGGGGTCTGTGCCCCAATATCTGCCATAAAAGGGCCAAGCCATAACAAATGGGAAGCGATACGACTCAACTCCAACATAATAGCTCTGATATAGCTAGCCCTTTTAGGTACTTGAATATTGCCTAGCTGTTCGGGTCCATTTACGGTTATTGCTTCTGTGAACATAGTAGCTAAATAATCCCAACGTGTTACATAAGGCAAATATTGTATAATTGTTCGATTTTCCGCAATTTTCTCCATCCCTCTATGTAAATAACCCAATATTGGTTCACATTCAATAACATCTTCACCATCGAGAGTAACGATCAGTCGAAGAACACCATGCATTGATGGGTGGTGAGGGCCCATATTGACTATCATGAGGTCTTTTCTTGTAGTTGGTGCAATCATAAGTTTTTTCCCGAGTCATTCTTCCCATGCATTGCTGAAAGTAAAAAGAAGTTCATCAAAATTGAAACGACTAAGCTCAAATGGTATCACGCTTCAAATTAACGAGTTTTTATCTCTCGAATATTCAACTCGCCAATTAATTCTTTATAGCGTTCTCTATTTTTTTTTGACAAATAGGCCAGCAGTCGTTGACGTTTTCCCAAAATTTTCCGCAAACCCCTCTGAGATGAAGAGTCTTTTTTGTGCAATTCCAAATGTGAAGTAAGTCTCCTTATCTTAGTCGTGAAACTGAATACTTGAAATTCAACAGACCCCCTGTTTTCTTCGTTTTCTTTTTGAGAAATAACCGAAATGAATGAATTTTTTACCATAAAAAAATCCCCTTTCCCTTTTTAAAAATATGGATTTTACCGATCAGTAATAATAATGCCATTAATTTGAATGTGATATATACAATAATCTAATCCGAATTTATTTATGAACTCCTAATTTTCTGAATTCAAATCACTCAATTCAATTTGAAATTGGATTTAGATAGGGATAGAAAAGGATTGGTACATTTTCGCATCGAAGAATTTCGATTTAAAACGAAGAAGTTTTTGTTGATTCATTTCGAGATCTAATTGAGCCATCATTTATTTCATATTGGATATTAGAATGAAATGTGAGACAAGGCATGTGATCTGTGTATTTGTTTGCTTTCATATACCCTATATTATATATTATATTTTCATATACCCTATATTATATATAGGGTATAGGATATATAGAAAAAGTGTATTATCCACGAATTTTCAATCGTGGATACAGATGTATCCTTAACATACTGAAACGACTGCCATTATTGGTATCAAACCAATAACGATTCATACAAGCTAAATCCTCTAATCGATAATTAGGCCAAAGAAAGAGCTTTAATTTCATTAATTTCTTTTTCTCTCTATCAAGATGCTTACTGTCATGCGAAACTTGGCTGCTGTTTTTTCCGTTCTTTCCATTCCAAAATACTGGATTTCTATCTCCACCATTTCGATTCTTTGAATTGAAACAATTTAGAATTCTCAATTTTCTACGACGTCTAAACGATAAAATATTTTCAGGAACAGGCAAATCAAAATGATTTTTGTCTCTATTTCCAGTTATTCTTTGATGTGCTGAAATAGTTTCATCAAAATTATTCTTAGAAACATATCTTTGTTCTTGGTATTTTTTATTAGTTTGGTGTTTACTCTTATGAACCAACGAAATACCTATGGTTTGATACATAATAAACTGGCCATCGTTTTTTCCAGACAGACGAATGGGTTCTATAATCAATACTCCCTTTTTCATCAATTCTGTAAGAGTTAAATTCTTCTGAATCAGCATTATATCCAAACAAATTTCTCTCGTTTGAATCGAGGAGATAGTAATTTTTTTTGGATCTATCAGTCTAAGCAGGAGACAACATACCTTGATATTATTCATCATTCTTTGATTCAAAGTATCGTCCCATCTTAATTGAAAAAGAAAAAAACGTTTCAGGAAGGAATCTAGTTCTGCTTCCGTGTTGCTTTTGTATTGTTTTTTCTTTTTCGCTTTTTTCATGTCTGATCTTGCAGAATTTTCTTCAAGATCTTTTTGTTGTGAGAGAACGGATCCAAGATCTCCTCGACTTGTGGGTTCTTTTTCTTCTTGATTTCGATGCTTTTTATTCGATGGTATCAAAAAAATTCCTTTTTTCTTTTCATTGATCTTTTTATTTTCACTACTATTTTCATTTCTATTCAAATTTAAAAGAAGTAATTTTCTTGGTATAAACCAAGGTTTCGTTTTATAGGCATTATAAAGTAACACAAGTTCTGGGAAGAACCAAAGTTCCAGATTCGATATGTGACGCTTTAGTATTTTTTCATTCATTCCCATCCAATCAAAAAAAACTTTGTGAGAGTTTGGTGGATTGATTTCTGGAATCATAAGATAAAAAAGATCTTTTTTATGAATTATTTGATAATTATTAGTACGAATTTGAGTATTTTGATTCCTATTGGTATCGATCGTGATCCAGGCCTCAATATCGACTTTTTGTCTAAGATAAAAATTGATAATTTTCCGATCAAAATATTTTCTATCGGCCGTTTTTTCCATATAGCGAATATCGACCTTTCCTAGAAAATTATTGATAGGGATGTTTCTCAGCATATCAAAAAGGCTTTCTTTATGCGTGTTATAAGAAAGCTCTTGGTTCTTATGTCCTTGAAAGGGAGAAAAGCATTCCGTTTTATTTTCATAATTAAGAAATTTATATGATAAAAGATCATATCTATAGTATTTTTGAAAATTATCTTTTTGATTAGATAATGAATATACTTCAAATTGGTTTTGTTTTTTGGAACCAATTACTTGGTCTTTTTCATATGAATGCTTTTTGCTAAAATTTGATTTTTTAGCTATACGACGCTGATGAACTGTATTTCGCCACTTTTCTGGTATTAATCTAGACCATCTGATCTGAGATAAATCGTATTGATAATGTCCTCTTAACCAGTTTTTCCATTGATTCATTTCATAACTCGGAAGTTTCTTATCTCCTAATTCCGACTGAACCATTCCTTGTGTTTCAAAAGAATCCTTTATTTCAGGCTTAAGAAAAAAAGGGATTCCTTGAGATTGAAAAATAGAGCTAAATTTATACGAGTTACTGACTTGGATTTGTGATAATTTGTAAAATACATATGCTTGTGACATGTATGATAAGTCATAAAAAATAGGTGAATTTTTTTTACTATTACTAATATTATCAAGTGACTTTTTTATAGTCGAAATAAAGGCAATTGGATTTTTATTTTTTTTATTAATTATTTCTTGTTTTCTTTCCTTATTGTAAATGGATTTATCAATAATTTTTTTTGTTGATTCAAGAAAAAGTTCTGTATTCATTTTGGGAATATTAATGATAGATAAAAATATTTCTGTGTATATTCTTTCAATGAAAAATTTCAAAAAAAGGGGTAATTTAGAAATTAATCGAGCATTTCTTTTTTTTAATATTTGCCATTTTTCGAATCTTTTAGGATTATAACTTGTTTTGTTAGGACTAATATTATTTATTTTTGGAGTTACTTTTTTTTTCTCTTTTGTGATTCTTTCTATTTGATTTCGAATTGTACTTGTTCTATCAGTCAGATCCTTCATTTTTTTTTCTGTCAATGAAGAATTTGTTGAACTCGGAGATGCAATTTGACTAAATGATTCGTGAATTATCTGATTGCTGATTATAGAATCTTTTTTTTCTTTAATTTCACTCGATTCATATACTTCTACTTCTCTTAATCGAAATAATAGAATTGGATTTACTTTTGAAAGTTCTTTTATTATTTTTTTTATAAAAAGAACACTTTTGATAACCCGTTTTTTTGTTTCTTTTGATACTTTTCGAAGTAATTTTGTTTTTGCTTTAAAAACTATTAGAACTCGAAAATACTGCTTTTTAAATTTTCCAATTTTTCTTTCAAGTTCCTTAAAAATGGGTTTAAAAAAGGAAGGTCGTTTTCGGGGCGAACCAAAAGGAAGTTCAGCTTCCATTCCCCAAACTGTTAAAAAACAAAAATCATCTTTTTCTTTTTTCTTTTTCATTAGATCTTTCTGAGAGGATCTTAGTTTCGATTTGTGCCAAGGTTTCAGACAGAAAGGAAATAATATTTTTATCTGAATACCGTCTGTCAACCAATTTTTCGGAAATTCTGTTTCTGATAACGGAACACCATTATAGGTACATTTAACATGCATCTCTGTATTCCATTCCTGTAAATCCTCAGACCATTCAGGAAGTTGCAATAGGCATATACGTCCAATATTTTTTGCAATTATCAATGAAGGTAATAGAATATATTTTCTAAAAATAGATTGAGTTAGTAACATGGAACCTCTTATTACTTGCGCAAATGGAATGGTATCCCAGGCCTCTGCTATGTCTATTCGCGCTTTCTCCTTTCTTTTGTTCTTCTCTTTGTTTTCTTCTCTTTTTGTTTGTTCTTCTGTATACTCTACAATTTTGAATGCTT